AAAGTCAAGGGAATGGCTGGATAGTTGACTTATATAGATTCTTTCAGTATGGAACCACAAACAAAAAGAACATTGCCAAAAATTGACAAAATAATAGTTCCATTTAGACATCAAAAGAAGCGTTCCTTTAGAAGCCAGAATTGATTTTCCCCGATACCTAAAATAATGCATGGAAAGATCCGCATCCTTGAGCAAACATAGGTTTGCCTTAAAATCCTTAGCAAAGACTTTTACAAAGCATTCTATTTTTCCATAGAAAATGTTTCGTTCAAAAAGGGCTCCAAAACTGGTTGATCGTAAATGAAGAGATTGGTTACGGAGAAATAAAAAAATGGATTCGTATTCACATACATAAGAGTTATATAAGAAGAAGAAAAATCTTTGATTTATCTTTGAAAAAGGGGAACGGGACCTCTTTGGAGTAATGAAACTATTAAAATTGCAATACTCGTGGAGAAAGAATCGTAATAGATGCAAAGAAGAAGCGTCTTTCACCCAAAAGTGAAGAGTTTGAACCAAGATTTCCAGATGAGGGGGGTAGGGTATTAGTATATCTAATACATAATTTAAATGTGAGAAATTGTCCTCTAAAAAAGGAAATATTGAATGAATTGATCGTAAATTCTGAGATTTTAATATTTTTTTGCGCTCTAATATGAATCGTAAAGAAAACGGAATTTCCACAATAAAAGCAAACCCCTCTGATAGCAGTTTAGAATACAAACTCTTGTTGGGCCCAAAAATTTGACTTTTGTTAGAAGAATAAGTACTAAAATAGATCTGTTGATAAATTCGAGTAATTAAGCGTTTCACAATTTGAAAACTCAATTTTTTTTCATACCCGGTATTTTTAAAAGAAATCGACCTATTTAAACCACGATCATGAGCAAGTGCATAAATAGACTCCTGAAAGAGAAGTGGATATAGGAAGTTGTGTTGTTGAGATCTCTCTGGCTGTAAATATCTTTGAATTTGCTCCATTTTAATTTGGATTTGGACCAAAGGCAGAAGATTTTGAGGGTTATCAAATGATACATAGTGCGATACAGTCAAAACAAGGTATTTATATATAGTAATAATAAATAGAGTTCGAATAAGAAATACCTCGGAACCTGGGAAACTTTAAACGGATTCGCTAGACTCTCCTTAGACTCCCCCATTCCATTTCATCGATCTATATTATAGGAATTTTAGAATAGGATAATCAGATGGTTAGAAATCCTTTATTTTGAAAACCGAATCGCTCTTTTGATTTCGGAAAAACTTTCTTTATCAACATACTTTTTCTTTTACACACTAATCTCCATTCCAGAATAAGTAGGATTCATTACAAAAAAATAAAGAATCCACTCGTGAGGCGAGAACCCCCTTCCCGCCGCGGGCACTAATCTATTTTGATTTTTAACGTCTAATTAGCTCGGGAATCATTCAAATTAAGAACCAAAGCTCGTTGCTTTTTCTTTCCCCAGAATTGAATTGAAGCCCTAGCCTTATCCATTTATTCATTCGACCTAACTAGGATTTTCATTTTGTTCGGTTCTAAGAATTCGAACACGGCTTTATACCGATCTAGTAAGACTGAAATATTCTCAGAACTCTCCGTTGATACGACATGCTGTTTTTAACATCCATTTCCCCTCAGGATCAGTCGCGGTCTTCCAAGCTTTACCGATGGTATAGACGAATCCCTCACTTCATCCAAATGTGTAAAAGATCCTAGTCGCACTTAAAAGCCGAGTACTCTACCGTTGAGTTAGCAACCCGAAAAAAATATAGAATTGGGGAATTCTAGTAGAGACTGTATAGATACAATCCGAATACAAAAACAAAAAAAGAAGACGATTCAGTCAAACTGTTGAACAAAGAAATCTAAAAAAAAACACACACATTTTCTAAATGACAATTTTTTTGAAACAAAAAATAGATCCACTTCACTTCTCTTTACTTAAATTGACAATTAAAATGAATTATATTTGTTTGATACGCTGTTGTCAATAGAAATGTTGAGAAAAAACCCAATAGAAAAAACAAAAGAAATTCCATTTTCAATTGAAATTGGTTCAATTGAAAAATGGAAAAAAAAAAGACTAATAACTAATATATGAATAATTCATATATTCATTTAAATGAATGAAAATAAAACAAAAGGACTTGTATTGGCACTACATATAGAATCTAGATATAAAAAAGTGTAAGAAATGAAAAAATAAATAAAAAGAAAACTTTCATAATGAAATTGAAATAAAGGCTTTTTCAATTCAATATAAAAACAGAATTCAACGGAAGCAATGATAAATCTAAAAAAGATATACAAATAGAGCAGGAAATACAAAAAGGGTAGTTATAAGTCTAACTTTGATCTTCTATTTTTGTATTTCCCAAATTTTTTCCTTAATTGAATTTCGCTTGATTAGGACGAAGTTCCACCCCCGACCTCTTCAAAATATCCTGAACAGTTCCTGTAGGTTGAGCACCTTTTTCGAGGAAATATAGAATAGCCGGAACATTTAAATAAGTTTGATTCCTTATGGGATCATAAAAACCCAATTTCCGAAGATCTTTTCCTTCTCTTCGGGATCGAACATCAATTGCAACGATTCGATAGACGGCTCATTGGGATAGATGTAGACGAGCAACACCCCCCCTAGAAACGTATAGGAAGTTTTCTCCTCGTACGGCTCGAGAAAAATGAAGGATTCGAGGTTTTGCCTATGTATGAAATTTCTAAATTAGAACAAAAAATCAATTAGACTTTGATTTAATTTTTTGCTTCTTCCTTCATAATCATAAAAATGAAAAATAAATCATTCCTACTCTCATAACTCAAATTGGATAATTCTCAAATAAAAAGTTTTCGAAAATTTCATTTCTTGAGCGGTCTTTCCTCCCCTTATGCTTGTCTCGTTTAAAATCAAATGAATTTTGATTCTTCCGTCTGATCCAGTGATTGAGACAATTAAAACGGCGTTTGCTTGTTCTGGGATCCTTTGATAGTTTGTTTTGAATCATTGGGTTTAGACATTACTTCGGTGTTTCTTAAGACTTTCCTTTCAAAATGGCAGCAACATACCTTTTTTTATTTCTTTCTACCAAAGAATCCTACAGACGGTGGATTCCCGCATGATACACTTCGGATCGAAAAAGTTTGATCAAGTCTAATAACTTTTTGGAAACTTCCTCGAATTGGATTCTTTCTATATCGAAGATATGTTTACGAAGTTGTTCCAATTTATTGATTGGCATTAACCCTAGATCCCTGCCCCCCCAAAAAAAACTAACTACTCGAGCTTCATCATGAACTATTTCCATGAAAACCCAACAAGGGTTCTCGTGGAACAGAACAAATGATGTCGAGCCAAGAGCATCTTCATTCCTATATCAAATGGTGGATGTAACAATCCACAACGGATCGTGGCCTTCAAGTCGCACGTTGCTTTCTACCACATCGTTTCAAACGAAGTTTTACCATAACATTCCTATAACTTTAATTTGGAACCGGTATGGACTTGATTCAATTATGGAATCATGAATAGTCATAGGTTCTATTATTGGTTCGGTTGATGTGTAGACATCATGATCTATAAGTTTTCTCTATTTATATTTCTATATATAAATTCTATTTCTATATATAAAGAATTCTAGATAAATTAGTATTATAGATTAGATAGCTGGGGTAAAGATTTTTCTGAAGAAGTCTTAGCAAGATCCCTTCGGAAACATAATATCAATAATCTATATTCATATTTCAATATTTATTTGAAAAATATTGAATTTCAGAAATTGAAATTGTTTCATTTCATATTGTTTAACTCCGGAGTCATTACCCTTTCGACAATCTAATCTTGCTCTAAAGTAAATAAAATTGATAAATCACCACAGCGCTATATAGATTTATCATTTTTCATTAGAGCCAAACCTGAAATACTTCAAAAAAATATTCAAAGAAAACAAATCGGTTACTTGTTTGTTTGTTAATGAGATTTGGACAAAGACATCCTATTGAGCGAATTGAATTAGGACCAACCTCCTTAGGTTAGTTGGTTAGGATCCAAGAGACCCACAAAAAACAAAAAAAACAAATGAATTACAAATTACTATTACTAATCGAGGCCGCCTCTTTTATGGGATAGAAAAATGGGATGGGGAATAGAGATTCTTTCATATCTCGATTCCTCCTTTGTTCACTAAAAAAAAAAGATTTGTCGAAGATCAAAATTCAAAACAAGAATCACACTCCATCTAACATTCAAATTGAAACAGAACTGAAAGATTCAATGAAAGTTAAAACCAAAATTTGAGTCTCATAGAATTCAATAAGAAAATAAAAAATAAGAAAATAAAAATAAAATGCTCTGGGACGGAAGGATTCGAACCTCCGAATGGCGGGACCAAAACCCGTTGCCTTACCACTTGGCGACGCCCCATTTCGATTTGTCCTCGACACTTATAAAAATTTAAATAAGTATTGGTTGTTTGTCAACTCGATTTCAAATATCTATAGAATCGATTCTATTGGTACTAGGCTTTTGAGATGCGTAGTTTAATATGTGTAGATATTGAATTCAATTGAATTGATTGATCATTACATATTGATCATTACATAGAATTCAATTAAGATATTGTATGAAAGTATGATTTTTGCGATTCTCCTTGAGAATTTTTGATTATGGGGGTTCAAACAAAAAGAGCAAAAAGAGGAAGAACTAGTTTTTGCCTACCGTACTTACTCCCCCTTTCCTTATATCAATAACTCAATCAAAAGGCAATTCTCTCCAAGAACAAAAAATGTCTGTTATGCTTAAGATCTTTAGTTTGATCTGTCTTAATTCTGCCCTTTATTCGAGTAGTTTTTTCTTCGGCAAATTGCCCGAAGCCTATGCTTTTTTGAATCCAATCGTAGATTTTATGCCAGTCATACCTGTGCTCTTTTTTCTCTTAGCTTTTGTTTGGCAAGCTGCTGTAAGTTTTCGATGAGATCCTTAATAATATCAATATCCTAG